ATCGTCTATTGAAATTCGATCTATGGATTGGGCAACTTACTCATTGACAGAAAAAAAAATTAAAAATATAACTAATAGAACAAATACAATCATAAATCAAATAGAAAAAATGAAAAAAGACAAGAAAAGAGGGTTTATAACTCGAGAGATAAATATTAACCCTAACAAAATAAGTTATGAAGATAAAAGATTAGAATCACCAAAAAATATTTGGCGGATATTAAAAAGAAAAAATATTCGATTACTTCGTAAATCCCATTATTTTTTAAAATTTTTTATTGAAAAGATATACATAGATATCTTTCTGTGTATCATTAATATCCCTAGAATCAATGCCCAGCTTTTTATTGAATTAACAAAAAAAATTATTAATAAATACATTTACAATAATGAAGCAAATCGAGAAAGAATTGATAAAACAAATCAAAGTATAATTAACTTTATTTCAACTATAAAAAGGTCACTTTGTATTAATAAGAATTCACATATTTTTTTGGACTTATCTTACTTGTCACAAGCATATGTATTCTACAAATTATCACAAACCCAAGTCAGTAACTTATATAAGTTAAGATATGTCTTTAAATATTACAGAACATCTTTTTTTATTAAGAATGAAATAAAAGAGTATTTTGTTGGAACGCAAGAAATGTTTGATTCCGAATTAAGACAACATAAGAACCTTCGAAATTCTGTAATTAATGAATGGAAAAACTGGCTAAAGGATCATTATCAATATGATTTATCTCAGATTAGATGGTCGAGATTAGTACCGCAAAAATGGCGAAATAGAGTCAATCAATATCAATGCCGTATGACTAAAAATAAAGATTTAAACAAATGTGATTCATATGAAAAAAACCGATTAATTGATTACGAAAAACAAAATAATTTTGAAATAGATTTCTTACTAAATAAAAAAGAAAATTTTAAAAAACAATATAGATATGATCTTTTTTCGTATAAATCGATTAATTATGAGGATAAGAAAGACTCATATATCTATGGAGTGCCATTACAAGTAAATAATAACCAAGAGATTTCTTATACTTACAATACGCCTAAACGCAAACCATTTGATATGATGGAAGGTATCCTTATCAATAATTATCTAGTAGAAGATGATAGTATAGATATAGAAAAAAATATGGATCGAAAATATTTTGATTGGAAAATTCTCAATTTTTGTCTTAGAAAGAAGACCGATATTAAGGCCCGGGTCGATATTGATACTGTCACCAACAGAAATAAAAATACTAAGACTAAGATTAATAATTATCAAATAATCGATAAAATTGATAAGAAAGGTCTTTTTTATTTCACGATTCATCAAGATCAAAAAATTAACCCATTCAATCAAAAAAAACCTCTTGTGGATTGGATGGGAATGAATGAAGAAATACTAAGTCGTCCCATATCGAATCTAGAACTTTGGTTTTTCCCAGAATTTGTGATACTTTATAATACATATAAGATTAAATCGTGGGTCATACCAATCAAATTACTTATTTTCAATTTTAATGTAAATAAAAATGTTAATAAACATATTAATAAACATAAAAGTATCACTGGAAAGAAAAAAAGAGATATTTTTATATTATCGAATGAAAAAAAAACTTTTGAATTAGAAAATCGAAATCAAGGAGAAAAAAAATTAGCGGACCAAGCAGATCTCGAATCAGCTCTCTCAAACCAAAAAAAAAACCAAGAAAAAAACCAAGAAAAAGATGTTGGAGAAGATTATAAGGGATCAGACATGAAAAAACGTAGAAACAAAAAGAAATACAAGAATAACCTAGAAGCAGAGCTTGAGTTGTTCCTAAAAAGGTATTTGCATTTTCAATTGAGATGGGATGATTCTTTAAATCAAAGAATCCTCAATAACATCAAAGTATATTGTCTCCTGCTTAGAATAAAAAATCCAAGAGAAATTGCTATATCCGCTATTCAAAGGGAAGAAATGAATCTGGATATTATGATGTTCCAGAAGGATTTACATCTTACAGAATTGATGAAAAGGGGAATATTGGTTATCGAACCAGTTCGTCTGTCTGTAAAAAATGATGGAAAATTTATTATATATAAAACCATAGGTATTTCATTGGTTCATAAGAGTAAGCACCGAATTAATCAAAGATACCTAGAAAAAAGCTATGGCTATGTTGATAAAAATAAGAATACTTTTTATGAATCCATTGCAATACATCAAAAAATGACTGGAAACAGAGACAAAAATCATTATGATTTGCTTGTTCTTGAAAATATTTTATCCCCGAGGCATCGTAGAGAATTGAGAATTCTAATTTTTGTCAATTCTAGGAATAGAAACAATATCCATAGAAATACAGTATTTTGCAATGGATGCAATGGAAATAAGGTAACAAATTTCGATCAAGTTTTGTTGAATAAAAGAAAAAATCTTGATAGAGATAAAAAGAAACTAATTAAATTAAAGTTCTTTCTTTGGCCCAATTATCGATTAGAAGATTTAGCTTGTATGAATCGCTATTGGTTTGATACCAATAATGGGAGTCGTTTCAGTATGACAAGGATTCATATGTATCCGCGATTGAAAAGTAATTAATGGTACATTTTTACTATATTTCCGTACCATATCGAGTATATGAAGACAAAGAAATAAACATACCCATTATCTTACATTTCATTATGATACATGATACTAATTTAATTTAATGAGGCGTTGTATTATATTAATTCGATCTAAAATGAATCAACAAAATCTTCTTATTTTTTTTTCGGTTTAAATTATTGTTTATTTTTTTGTGAGTACAGAAATAGACTATACTTTTGTATAGGATATCCTATCCGAATCCAATTTTAAAAATTGGATTGATTATTGAGTACTAAATTAGAGTACTAAATTAAGTAATTTTATTTGACAAAATGAAGAATTCTTAACGAAATTAAGATTATTATGTATATCAAATTCAAATGAGTAGCATTATTATTATTATTACTGATCAAGAAATATATATATCGATAAAAATATCTCAAAAAAAGAGAGAGGGGCGATTCCTTTTTATGGTCAAAAATTCATTCATCTCAATTATTTCGCAAGAAGAAAAAGAAGAAAACAGGGGATCCGTTGAATTCCAAGTATTGAGTTTCACCAATAAAATAAGAAGACTTACTTCACATTTGGAATTGCACAGAAAAGACTATTTATCTCAAAGAGGTCTACGTAAAATTCTGGGAAAACGGCAACGGCTGCTGTCTTATTTGTCAAAGAAAAATAGAGTACGTTATAAAAACTTAATTAATAGGTTGGGTATTCGGGAATCAAAAATTCGTTAATTTGAAAAGTCATTTTGAATTATTTGATTTATTAGATCTTGAATTTTGATGAACTTTTTTTTTCGTTTTACGCAATTCATGGAAGAATAAATCGAGGAAAAATTTATGAATATACCAGCTACAAGAAAAGATCTCATGATAGTCAATATGGGCCCCCACCACCCGTCAATGCATGGGGTTCTTCGACTCATCGTTACTCTGGACAGTGAAGATGTTATTGACTGTGAACCTATATTGGGTTATTTACACAGAGGAATGGAAAAAATTGCGGAAAACCGAACAATTATACAATATCTGCCTTATGTAACTCGTTGGGATTATTTAGCTACTATGTTCACAGAAGCAATAACTGTAAATGGGCCAGAACAGTTAGGAAATATTCAAGTACCTAAAAGAGCCAGTTATATCAGAGTAATTATGTTGGAATTGAGTCGTATAGCTTCTCATCTTTTATGGCTCGGCCCCTTTATGGCAGATATTGGTGCACAAACTCCTTTCTTCTATATTTTCAGAGAAAGAGAATTCATATATGATCTATTCGAAGCTGCCACTGGTATGAGAATGATGCATAATTATTTTCGTATCGGAGGAGTAGCGGCTGATCTACCTTATGGCTGGATAGATAAATGTTTGGATTTCTGCGATTATTTTTTTACGGGAGTTACTGAATATCAAAAACTTATTACACGAAATCCTATTTTTTTAGAACGCGTTGAGGGCGTAGGAATTATTGGTAGAGACGAAGTAATAAATTGGGGTTTATCAGGACCAATGCTGCGAGCTTCCGGAATACAATGGGATCTTCGTAAAGTTGATCATTATGAGTGTTACGACGAATTGGATTGGGAAGTCCAATGGCAAAAAGAAGGGGATTCATTAGCTCGTTATTTAGTCCGAATTGGTGAAATGACAGAATCCATAAAAATTATTCAACAGGCTCTGGAAGGAATTCCAGGGGGGCCCTATGAGAATTTAGAAATCCGATACTTTGATAGAGATAGGTATCCAGAATGGCATGATTTTGAATATCGATTCATTAGTAAAAAACCTTCTCCTATTTTTGAATTGCCGAAACAAGAACTTTATGTGAGAGTCGAAGCCCCAAAGGGCGAATTGGGAATTTTTCTGCTAGGGGATCAGAGTGGTTTTCCTTGGAGATGTAAAATTCGCCCGCCGGGTTTTATCAATTTGCAAATTCTTCCTCAGTTAGTTAAAAGAATGAAATTGGCTGATATTATGACAATACTAGGTAGCATAGATATCATTATGGGAGAAGTTGATCGTTGAAATGATAATTGATACAACGGAAATACAAGATATCAATTCTTTTTACAGAGTGGAATCTTTAAAAGAGATCTATGGAATTATATGGGTGCTTGTTCCTATTTTGACTCTTGTATTGGGAATCACAATAGGCGTACTAGTAATTGTATGGTTAGAAAGAGAAATATCCGCAGGGCTGCAACAACGTATTGGACCCGAATACGCCGGTCCTTTAGGAGTTCTTCAAGCTCTAGCAGATGGGACAAAACTACTTTTCAAAGAGAATCTTCTTCCATCTCGAGGAGATACTCGTTTATTCAGTATCGGACCATCCATAGCAGTCATATCAATTCTACTAAGTTATTCAGTAATTCCTTTTGACTATCGCCTTGTTTTGGCCGATCTCAATATCGGGGTTTTTT